TAAGTAAATAAATCCGACACATATAAAATGCGGTTAATCCCGCCGTAGACCAAGCTATTATTGCAAAAATAGGTGAATACAACCAACTATCATTAAGGATTTCATCTTTGGACCAAAAACAAGCAAGGGGTGGAATACCGCAAAGAGAAAGTGTACCTAATAAAAAAGAATTTTTAGTAATTGGTACATGTTTTGTTAAACCTCCCATAAGTACCATGTTCTGGCTTTTTTCTGGACAATATCCAACAAGAGTTTCCATCGAATGAATAACAGATCCCGATCCTAAAAACAATAATGCTTTGGAATAAGCATGAGTAATCAAATGAAATAAAGCACTGCGATAAGAACCCATACCTAGAGCTAACATCATATAACCCAATTGAGACATTGTAGAATAGGCTAAACCTCTCTTAATGTCTTTTTGAGCAAGAGCTAAAGTAGCTCCTAAAAAAACTGTTATTATCCCTATAAAAGAGATAAAATTCATGATGTGGGGTATGACTATGAAAAGAGGCATAAGTCGAGCTACAAGAAAAATTCCTGCTGCTACCATCGTAGCAGCATGTATAAGAGCTGAAATAGGAGTCGGCCCTTCCATTGCATCAGGTAACCATACATGAAGGGGAAATTGTGCAGATTTAGCAATAGCACCGCCAAATAATAGAACAGCGCACAAAGTAACAAATAAAAAATTGACCTCATTAGTAGAAATCAAGTTATTTAATATTTGGAATAAATCACGAAATTCGAAACTTCCTGTTACCCAATAAAACCCCAAAATGCCTAATAATAAACCAAAATCACCAACACGATTAGTTACAAACGCTTTTTGACAAGCCTTTGCTGCAACAGGTCGTGTGAACCAAAATCCTATTAATAGATACGAACACATTCCAACCAATTCCCAAAAAATATAAATTTGTATCAAATTTGAACTAGTAACTAATCCCAACATGGAAGTACTGAAAAAACTCATATAAGCAAAAAATCTCAGATATCCATGATCATGAGACATATAATTATCACTATAAATAAGAACTAAAATTCCAACAGTAGTGATTAATATTGACATAATAGAAGTAAGTGGATCGATTAAGTATCCGAATTCTAAAGAAAAATCATTATTGATAATCCAAGACCATACATATTGATAGACAGAACTGCTATTTATTTGCTGAATAGACAGATTCATGGAAAAAATCATGACTATACTTAACAACAAAACGCTCTGAAAAGCCCACATACGACGAAGACTTTTTGTTGCCGTCGGAAAAAGAAGAAGTCCCACCCCTATTAACATAGGAACTGGAAGTGGAAGAAAAGGTATTATCCACGCATATTGATATGTCTGTTCCATAAAAAAAGTTTTTTATTCTTAATTAATTGTTTCCGATTCACCGGATCTTACCTCTTTCGAAAAAGTCACTAAAAAATCAAGATATGCACTAATTTATTTAAATTTAATAATTTTATTATTATTATATTAGTATTTATTTATTTTGAGTCTTTTAAAAATCGTTCAAATATTCAAAACAAGAAGTTACAATTGGAGAAATGATATGACCAAGTGCCATATATAAAATATAAATAAATAAAGAATATAAATAGGAAAATTTATATTATTACGAGAAATTATCATAATATAATAATAATAATTAATAATCGTAATAATAATTAATTAATAAAAATAATAAAACAAGCTTAAAAATTTAGGCTAAAAAGAGTACTGATGTTGATATGAATTATATGAATTATAGGATATAGGATTAACTAAGGTCATTGGTCTAATGAAAAAAACTCTTTATTTTAGTTACTTTATTCCAACTCATTAACTAATTCATTATGGGATTAATTGTTTTCCATTTCAATCAAAAAAATTTATTAGTAAAGTTTAGAAGATTATAGAATAGATCTAAAATGAACTTTTTTTATCAAAAAACGGATCTTTCTTACTAGTCTCATTCGAATTTTAAAATGGAATTTAGGTGTATTTTTTCTCAAGTTTTACTAAAAAAAGATTACTAAAAAAAGACTCCCGTTTTTAGGCAAAAGTTTACAATCCTTTGAGGTATTTTATTACATGTAAATAAAGTATAGAATAGAATGACGAAAATAAAGGTCTTTTAGGCTCTTTATTTATTTTATTAAGTTTGATTTCTATCACATAGCAGATTCTAAAGATATAACTTTGAGATATAAACAACGAGAATTAAGAGTTCCAAACCAAAAATTTTTGGTTTTACGAATAGTGTATGGAATCAAAAATTTTTTATGTTATTTCGAGTCATTTTTGATCAAATTTTTTCAGATATATCTATATTTCTTTTTTATGAAGAGAATCTTTTTTAGAGAAAAATAGATCATGAATAAGAAAAAATAATTGGTTTTGAACAATAGATGTCTTTCACATCCAACTATAACAATGAGTAACTTCTTCATTTTTAAATGGCAGTTCCAAAAAAACGTACTTCGATATCAAAAAAGCGTATTCGTAAAAATATTTGGAAAAGGAAAGGATATTGGGCAGCGTTAAAAGCTTTGTCATTAGGGAAATCTCTTTCTACCGGGAATTCAAAAAGTTTTTTTGTACGACAAACAACTAAGTCCTAAAAGATTGGAATAATCAGAATGGATTTGACTCAAAAAATTGGATCAGTAATTATCTATTATCTATATTTGTTAATATCTATATCTATAATTAAATAATAAAATCTATAATTAAATAATAAAACAATTGGCAGTCCTAGACTTTTAATCTTATCTTATTCTTTTCTTATAAGAATAAGATAAAATAAGAATAAGATAAAAATTATTGTATTTTCTGAAATCTAAAGAAATAAAAAATATTGTATTTTTTTTTAGTATATTTTCAATCAGATTTTGGTGGTGGGGAGTTTTATTTTCCCCATCGACCTTTACAATAATTAATGATAATGAAAAATTTTTATCTTTCTCAGGAAGGGCAGATATAAGATTTTTAGTTAAAATTAATGATTAATGAATTGTTGAAACTAATTGATTTCATGTTAAAAATTTTTGGATAACTTTCTTACTTCTTCATTTATTTACTATATGGAATGTATTTATCATATATCTACAACTTTCAGTCCAATCAATAAAAAAACTTCATTGTTGAGATATTATGTACAAGTATCAATTTTGAGTAGTAAAAAATTAGTTCATTGATAAAATTTCTTTTTTTTTTCTGAAATCTGATAAAGCATCTGATAAAGCAGAAATAATGACAATAATAATAAAAGTAAAAAATGAAAAAAAGTTTTTTTCGCGAGAATTCTCTAGTTGCAAGAATTCTATTTTTCTATTTTTGGCTAATATATATATAAACTACTTGAATCTTTACTAAAAAAACTTATTTGAGTGAATTGACTTATTCAATCTCGACGATTGAATATAAATAGGCTATTATGAGTTCGAGCAAGCCGCTATGGTGAAATCGGTAGACACGCTGCTCTTAGGAAGCAGTGCTAGAGCATCTCGGTTCGAGTCCGAGTGGCGGCATGCCATCTTCTAAAAGAGATCCAATACATCCTATAATAAAAATAAATAAATTTCCCTATTTATATTTATTAATTAATTTATATGGGGATTCCCTCCCCCTTTTTCATTTTTATGATATTTTCAACTTTAGAGCATATATTAACTCATATTTCCTTTTCTATTGTTTCAATTGTAATTACAATTCATTTGATAACCTTATTTGGCAATGAAATCATAACATATGATTCGTCAGAAAAGGGAATGATAGCTACTTTTTTATGTCTAACCGGATTATTGCTCACCCGTTGGATTTATTCGGGACATTTCCCGCTAAGTGATTTATATGAATCATTAATTTTTCTTTCATGGAGTTTCTCCCTTATTCATATAGTGCCTTATTTCAAAATAAGAAAAAATTATTTAACCACAATAACTGCTTCAAGTACTATTTTTACCCAAGGTTTTGCTACATCGGGTCTTTTAAATGAAATACGGAAACCCACAATATTAGTACCCGCTCTACAATCGGAATGGTTAATAATGCACGTAAGTATGATGATATTAAGCTATGCGGCTCTTCTTTGTGGATCATTATTATCAGTAGCACTTCTAGTCATTACATTTAGAAAGATTTTTTATAGTTCTAAAAGTAATAATTTATTAAAATTAAATGAGTCATTTTCGTTTGGTGAAATCCAATACAAGAATGAAAGAAACAATATTTTTTATGCTAAGAATTATTACAAGGCTCAATTGATTCAACAATTAGATTTTTGGAGTTATCGTGTGATTAGCCTAGGATTTATCTTTTTAACCATAGGTATTCTTTCAGGAGCAGTATGGGCTAATGAAGCATGGGGATCATATTGGAGTTGGGATCCAAAGGAAACTTGGGCCTTTATTACTTGGATCGTCTTCGCAATTTATTTGCATACTCGAACAAATAAAAATTTGCAGGGGGCAAATTCCGCAATTGTGGCGACTCTAGGCTTTCTTATAATTTGGATATGCTATTTTGGGGTCAATCTATTAGGAATAGGGCTACATAGTTATGGTTCATTTACCTTAACCTCTAGTTAACTTCAAGAAAAGTTCTTCCGAATATAAACAGAGTTCAATGCGGTGTATATAAAATTTGTATCAACCGGCCAGAACCATGTGAATCAAGTAGTGTAGTGATTCACGCGGTTCTTGCAAAGACCAAGGATATTGGGTGAAAATTCAAATTCATATTTTGTTTTTACTTTATTTAAGATTTAAGAGAAGAAAAATCCTTCTTTTTTTTTTTCATTAGCCAACCGACTCTTAAAAATGAAAAAAATGATAGGATTTCTTTTTCTTTAACAAAACTATCTATAAAAATAATTAGATAGAATACCTTCAACCTTGTCAACTGATAGTGAAAGAACAAAATCAGGATACATACCAATACCTATTACAGGTAAAAAAATGGAGATGGAAACAAATAACTCGCGCGGGCCAGAATCAAAAACATAAGAGTT